AACTGTATTGTTACTTTTGCTACCATCAGGATAAATCTGACCCCTTCCCCTGTTTCCGCCTACGTATATAGGATATTTTAAGAAGTGAACATCTTTATTAGTAGCAGGGTCTGGGGCAAGAATAGGAAAGGTTATTTCACTATATTTTTGACCAGGAACAGGACCTATAACAAGAATATTTTTATTATTGGGGCGATAATTCTGAAAAGACAGATTTCCTATCTTTTCTTTCATCTCGGGTGAAATACGATCAGGGGGGGCTAATTCAAACCCCTCCGGTAAAATAAGAACAGCTCCCACATTCAAAGCTCCTTTTTTACCATTAGCTAGAACTTGTTTTAGTTGCATATCATAAGGAATTTTAACAACTGCTTCAAATACAGTATCAGGGAGTACCGCTTGTGGAACCTCAATATCCACGGGCTTATTAGCTAAATGGCAATTGGCACATACAATACGCCCAGTTGCCTCTCGTGGATTTTCATAATTCTGCTGGGCAAAAATCGGATATGCACTTGAAATGGATGCCCAAGTTATTATATATATCATGAGTGAGACAGATATGGAGCGAGTAATCTCTTCCCTTATCCAAGAAAAGGTTTTTCTAGTTTGCATGGTCCAATCATTTATCCCGAAAATTTCTACAATAAAGTTAGGTAGGTTGATAATATACTTCCCTAGCCACAATTCTGCTATTTACGTTTACTGAAAAAATAAAAAAATTTTTTTTAATATACAAGGAATACCTCATGGGTAAAAAGAGTAAAGTAAATACGACTTTGATTTGGTTATGATGTATAAGGTAAGAAAGATTAGAATTGGATCAGTGAATCATTTTTTAGTCATTTAGTGCATGATAAATCACTACAAGTGATGGAGATACACGATTTAAATAACGAAAGATCCAATATTTAAAAATTGTATCAAGAATGACTGGAAAGGTAGAAACTAGACCAGATAAAATTTGCTCATAATGAGCAAACCCAAAATCTTTGTAAATATAACCAATCATTAGTTCCCAACCGTGAGGCGAATGGAATCCGATACATAAATCAGTTAATAAAAGAATAGAAAAAGCTTTAATTGTATCACTTAAATTATATAGGAATTCTTGAACCCAAGAATTCAGAATAAAAAGCTTTTCCTTACCCCAAAAGGAATAACCACTTAGAATAACGAAAGATATTAGATTTGTCGAGAAGTGCAAGATTGTATGGATACGATACTCATTGTGGATCTTGATGAATTGGATCGTTTCTTTGTGGATTCCTAGACGAAATTGTTGTAAATCGGTTTCTGGGTATTCCTTTATCATTTCATCCAGCTGGAATAGTTCCTCTAATTGTATGAATTTTTCTAGAACACTTTTTTCTTGAATATCATTCAAAAAGGTTTCGCGTTGTCTAGTATTCCACCAATTAGTAATCCAAGTTTTCAAACTTTTATTACAGCAGAGAGAGATCAACCAGGGCAAAAAGACTATAGATGTAAAATAAAAAAAAGGAATGAATGCTTTCTTTTTTGCCATTTTTAATCTGTGAATTATTAATGAACCTGCTTCGTTTGTTGATTCTATTAGATCTAATATTTCTATCGAGCATGAGTTTCTATTATAATTCGAATAGAATGTATTCAGCCTATGAATCCATTTTCTCTTTTTCTTTTGATTCAATACTCAGTCTTTGCTTTGAATCTATAAAGAATACAGAAATAGACTCAGAATACACTTACAATTTGAATCAATAAAAAATTTTTGTTTCTAGGATGTTATTCCGACTTTTTTCGATCAATACTAAAAGAACGTTTTCAAATTTCTAGACGAAGAAACTCCTTTTCTATCAAAAATATCAAAAAAAATGAGCCTAAAAGAATAGATGAATGTTCAATCGAAAAAAAATAAAGAAATTCTTTAGTTTTTTCTTCCTACTGCCAAAGCGTTTAGTCTTTTAAAATTAATTCATTTCAAAAAACTTCAATTGGTACACGCAAGAAGTAAGCCAATTCAGCAGCTTTTTGCTCAATTTCTCGTGTAGTAAAATTCTCATCAGTACGAATTAAAGGAATAGCCCCTTGACCTCGAATTTCCATATAAAGGACACGCCGGGCAGAAACACCCTCTTTAACTTCTATTCTGATGGACTGAATATCTTTCATAAGGAATCGTAAAAAGATGCGACGACTTTTTCCAGGAAATCCCCAACGAAAAATACGCACTATTCCTTCTTTTCGGTCGAAAAGATCATAACCACTACCCACATTCCACAAAATAGTGCACCACAAATAGCAACTAATAAAGAGACCTGCGATCCCATAGAAAGACATCACAATCCCTTGCGGAAAAAAAATGATTTGCTGAGATGGAAATAACGATATAAAATTTCTACCAAGATAACTGGAAGTTCCAACCAATAAGAATCCTAATGAACCTAAAAATAGTATAAAGGCCCAGAAGAAATTACTTGTTTTTCGAGACCCCGTTATAAATTCTATCCATATAGATTCTGATCGCCAACTCATATATATTAGATCCAGTTATACAATTTTTTTGGAATTGAGAAAATATGACTTTCCTTTTTTTTCAAAGTGACTCTCATCAACTATTTTGTTGTGAACCTTTACCTTAGGAGTAATTCATAGAGTTTTTTATATCTAAAATAATAACATCTCCTTCCTTTATATGATCCCCTATAGCTATATACATACAAATAAATACATTGACTTGAATTTCATACATCGGCCCGATGATGATACTTTTTTCAAAAGAGCGCAAATTTATTTACCCATATAATACGTTTACACATGCATAAGAGCTTTTTTTAATTTATGTTTGTAGGAATCTATGTGTTATACAATATTCTACCAAATGGGTCTTATCGAATCGAATCGAAGTTAAAAAAAAGGAGTGATATGATTAGGTCTCATCCGATCTAAAAAATCTTATTTTTTTGAATATGAAGAAATAAAGAAGCCATTGCAAGTGCCGGAAAGACTAGGCCTACTAAAGGCACAAAAATAGAGGGTAAGTTGTTGAAAGTTGTCATAAAATGGGTACCTCAATTTAATATTTGTACCTGTTATTGTTATATTCTGAATTATAAAGATATATTAGAATATCTTGTATTTTTTTTATTTCTATTATATATATTATATAATTATACTTAAGTATCTTTAAGTAAATATATATCTAATACAAATATACAACCTAATAGAAATATATAGAATAGAACCTAATAGAAATAGAATAAAAATAGGTACAAGAAGCGCCAAACTAAATAAATAAATGGACTTATTCATCTTTCAAAATAAACAAAATAAAATAGATGTATCATAATACCTATGATTCTTTTTGTTCTTTTTGTCTTCTATTTCTATGTAGTCATTAATAAAGAAAAATTTTTATTCCATTACAAATTTCTACACAATTTATTAGAATCTGATCCAAAAACAGGGAGTTTTAGGGAAATGCAAAAAGATGGAAGACTCTCTATAGATCTGTATATATCTCTATTTGAGATATCTATACATAATGCAAGCAAGAGAGGAAAATGAACTTTGTTTTATTTGTCTAGTCGAATTTGAACTTCCCTAAAGCAAAAATTCACTTTTTATCTTGTTGATAGAGGTTTACTGAGTAGTAAACATAAAAAAAAATGATTCTAAATAAAAATGCATTTTTCGGGGTTTTCGTTTAATTCTGATAAGCTAACTGTTCTATTTGATTTAATTTTTGTTCAAAGGAAAAAAAGCATGGAGCTGAAATAACTCACTCAGAACACCTTTTAAAGTATTACGTGGTACAATTGCATCCAACAAGCCCTTACGTAATAAAGATTCAGCCGCCTGTGAACCTTCAGGCATGGCTTTTTTCAATGTTTGTTCAATTACTCTTTTACCCGCAAATGCAATATAGGCATAGGGTTCGGCAATAATAATATCCCCCAACATACCAAAACTAGCTGTCACCCCACCGGTAGTAGGAGATGTAAGAATTGATATATAGAATAACTTTTTACTTGATTGATAATCACATAAAACCGCAGAAATCTTAGCCATTTGCATCAAACTTAAACTTCCTTCTTGCATTCGTGCTCCTCCGGAAGAACACACTAAAATAAGAGGTAAACGTTGATTGGTAGCATACTCAACCAAACGAGTTATTTTTTCGCCTACTACGGATCCCATACTGCCTCCCAGAAACTGAAAATCCATAACCCCAATGGCTACCGGAATACCGTTTAGTTGACCTGTACCTGTTTGAACAGCGTCAGTCAATCCTGTCAGTTTTTGAGCAGAGGCAATACGCTTTTTATAAGTATCCTCTCGCGAATGAAATTTAATGGGATCCGCAGAGAACATGTCTTCATCCATAGGGTTCCAAGTACCTCGATCAATCGAAAGCTCGATTCTCTCTGAACTAGTCATTTTCAAATAATGTCCACATTGTTCACAAACATTCATTTCGCTTTTCTTATATATTAATTCATAACAATTGTCACATTGAATCCACAAGTGAGTAGAGTTTTTAGTTAAATATAAATTCTTAGAACTCATTAAATTACTACGATTCATATTAGTTCTTATCTTGTAATTTTTGCTTTCACGAATCTTCCCACTTTCACTACAAATGAAATTATAAATGTAACTTTCATTGGAATTTTTACTATCGCCTAAAAAGTTATTATCAATACAGATGCGAGAACGAAAATAAGAGTCAATGCAACTATTAATGTAATTATTATAATTAGATTTAGTATCCTTAATGTAAGGATCGTAGTGCAGATCGTTGTCACTTTTAGATCTATTATTCAGATAACTAGAACTACACCAACTATAAAAAAAAATTTCTAGGTCACTCAAATCATAGTCAACCTCAAATTTTTTCTTTTTTATATCAAAATATATAGCATAACTATTCTTATTGCTATCCCTAACAAAAAAGGTGTCATTCGCTAGGAAATTCCGAATGTCCTTGGAGCCAACTAAAAGATTAACATTATTGT